TTAGGAATAAAAATTTGGATATTCGTAGACCAAGAATAAAAAAACTTTCTTTATCTTTACATTTTATCCAACGATAAAAAACGAAAACTATGTAGTATAACACTATACAGTAATAAACAGTAATAAAAAATTGCAGTCTTCTTTTTTATGTTTAAGAATAAAAAAAGCAATTCTATAAGATTGAATAAAAATTTCCATCAAAACTCCTTTGATATAATTGCTATGCTTAGTGTGTGACTCGTTGGTTTAGGATTAGATTAAGATAAACAAAAAAGAACTTACCTATAACAGCAACTAATAACTATAGCATTAATAAATAACCTAAGCAACTCATTGCTTCACATTATCTGGATAAAAAAATCAGTCAAGATATGATAAATTGATCATATCATTGTAGCAACTGAAAAAAAAAAGAATAAAAAAATATGATTATAAGTTATGAAAGGTAATCGAAAAGTATGCGGATAAGTGGAAGGATGAAAGAAAGAGAGAAAAAATTGAATATTAATGATATATGATTCCAAATTTGGAAAGTCTATGGGGTCACTGTAAGAAAAGCAATGTAATAAAGCATCAATACAGATTCATTCATAATAATTAGATAAATCTGTTCCGAAAACAAAAAAAAATTAAGAGCCTTGAGCCAATAAAAACTGAGAAAATTGACTCAAAAAACAAATGAAAAAAAGAAATTCCCAGTTTCATATAAGAGCTCCATTGTAGAATTCGGGCCTAATGATTAATCAAGAAGCGATGGGAACGACGGAACCCATGAATATAGAGGATTCTATTGAAAAACAAATCTTAGTAATTCATTGGACAGGATGGCGGAATAAACCAAAAACTTTATTATCTATTCTGATTTTTATTCTGATATCTCCTGGGATAAACATCAAACTTAATATAGATATTGAAAGAGTAAATATTCGCCGGCGAATATATTTTTTTTTGAAATAAAAGTAATAAAATACGAAAAAATTTTAAAAAGATAAAAGAAAATAAGGATTTGTTAGAATATTCTAACTCTAACAAAAATGACATTCGAGATGATGATATTAGGTTATTTTTAAATAAATAGAATTCATCTTGGATTCCATTTCGAAAAAGACATACACAAATTTAGAAGAGATCAGATGAAATTTAATATCATGATTAATAGAATTAATCATTAACTACATCTACAAGCTTTTTTAGTCCTTTTATTCGCGAGGAGCTGGATGAGAAGAAACTCTCACGTTCAGTTCTGTAGTAGAGATGGAATTTCTCATTTAGAAAAAACCCATCAACTATAACCCAAAAAGAACCAGATTTCGTAAACAACATCGAGGAAGACTAAAAGGAATATCTTCTCGTGGGAATCGTATTTGTTTTGGCAGATATGCTCTTCAAACACTTGAACCCGCTTGGATCACATCTAGACAAATAGAAGCAGGGCGACGAGCAATGACACGAAATGTACGACGTGGTGGAAAAATTTGGGTACGTATATTTCCAGACAAACCTGTTACAGTAAGACCTGCGGAAACGCGTATGGGTTCTGGGAAAGGATCCCCCGAGTATTGGGTAGCTGTGGTTAAACCAGGTAAAATCCTTTATGAAATGGGTGGTGTACCCGAAAATATAGCCAGAAAAGCTATTTCAATAGCGGCATCAAAAATGCCTATAAAAACCCAATTCATTATTTCTGAATAGGAATATAGAATGAAAAAGCTAACTAACATTTAAGGATAAAAAGATTATAAGTTTTCTTTTTTTGACAAACAATATTTTTTTACTTCGTCCTTTGCATTAAAAGAAGAGATACAAAAAAAATGATATGATTCAACCACAAACCTATTTGAATGTAGCAGACAACAGCGGGGCTCGAAAATTGATGTGTATTCGAATAATAGGAGCTAGTAATCGCCGATATGCTCATATTGGTGACGTTATTGTTGCTGTAATCAAAGAAGCAATACCAAATACTCCTCTAGAAAGATCAGAAGTGATTAGAGCTGTAATTGTACGTACTTGTAAAGAACTCAAACGTAACAATGGGACGATAATACGATATGATGACAATGCCGCAGTTGTCATTGATCAAGAAGGAAATCCAAAAGGAACTCGAGTTTTTGGGGCGATCCCACGGGAATTGAGACAATTAAACTTTACTAAAATAGTTTCATTAGCTCCTGAGGTATTATAAGATCTAAATATCGATAGTTTAGTATAGGATTAAAAAAACTGGTATTGAAATAAAATTAATTAATAGATTGTGTATCACGCATATACCCTTAATAATAAAATATTAAGAATTTAATTCATATATTAATATATAATTCGTCTATATCTATATATAAATAAAAGAACATGTTGATTATATCAAAATTATAGAACAATAAGGAATTTTAACTTATCATGGGGAAAGACACTATTGCTGATATAATAACCTCTATACGAAATGCTGACATGAATAGAAAAGGAACGGTTCGGATAGGATCGACTAACATCACCGAAAGCATTGTTAAAATCCTTTTACGAGAGGGTTTTATCGAAAACGTAAGGAAACATCGCGAAAGCAACCGATATTTTTTGATTTTAACCCTAAGACACCGACGAAATAAGAAAGAATCCTATAAAACGATTTTAAATTTAAAGAGAATAAGTCGACCTGGTCTACGAATCTATTCTAACTCTCAACGAATTCCACGAATTTTAGGCGGAATAGGAATTGTAATCCTTTCGACTTCTCAAGGTATAATGACAGACCGAGAAGCTCGACTAAAAAGAATCGGCGGAGAAATTTTGTGTTATATATGGTAATCCTTCTAATATAAAAATTAGATATCTGGAACTTACGATTTGTGAAAAAAAGGGGGTTGTGTAATACCACCCCTGTTCAAAAAAGTTTCGGATGTTTTACTTCGAATGAAATTAAAGAAAAAATGAATTAATGAAAGTTTTCTTTCTGAATCACTTCCGAACGGCATGGTTCGATTTTGTTTAGATACTAAAGATTTTTTTTTCATGCTTCTGAAAGGATTCGACATATTTTTGTATAGGTATACCTATAGGATAAAAAAGGCAAATTTGGAGTAAGTTCTTAGGTATAAGTTAATCAGGGGACAGCCGTTTTCTAGACTCCATAACAAGGATTCAAATGAGTAAGTGGTTTTTTCAATTTCAACCATTCCTTTCACGAAGATACAATTCAAGATTCAAAAATATCAAGAAACCTTTTTTTCGTCCACCAATAAATATATTCACAGAATTAAGGAATAACAACTATGAAAATAAGGGCTTCCGTTCGTAAAATTTGTGAAAAGTGTCGACTAATCCGCAGGAGGGGACGAATTATAGTAATTTGTTCCAACCCGAGGCATAAACAAAGACAAGGATAATCTTACTAAAGGAACTAAAGTAAAGGAAAAGGCACTTCCAAAGAGCTGAAAAAAAAAAGGTCTATTTTGACATGAAATGGATATATCCATATATTTCTTGTGAAATGAAAAAATATGGCAAAACCTATATTAAGAATTGGTTCACGTAAAAATACACGTAGTGGTTCACGTAAAAATGTACGTAGAATACCAAAGGGAGTTATTCATGTTCAAGCAAGTTTCAACAATACCATTGTGACCGTTACAGATGTACGGGGTCGGGTGATTTCTTGGTCCTCCGCAGGTACTTGTGGATTCCGGGGTACAAGAAGAGGAACACCTTTTGCTGCCCAAACCGCAGCAGGAAATGCTATTCGAGCAGTAGTGGATCAAGGTATGCAACGAGCTGAAGTAAGGATAAAAGGCCCTGGACTCGGAAGAGATGCAGCATTACGAGCTATTCGTAGAAGCGGTATACTTTTAAGTTTCGTACGAGATGTAACCCCTATGCCACATAATGGTTGTAGACCCCCTAAAAAAAGACGTGTATAGAACTAACTAAAGGCTGAAAGGGTTTCAAGAGAAATAAACGATTCAATGATCTGATCAAATAAAATTACTATGGTTCGAGAGAAAGTCAAAGTATCTACTCGGACACTACAGTGGAAGTGTGTTGAATCAAGAAGAGACAGTAAGCGTCTTTATTATGGACGCTTTATTCTGTCTCCACTTATGAAAGGTCAAGCCGACACAATAGGCATTGCGATGCGAAGAGCTTTACTTGGCGAAATAGAAGGAACATGTATTACACGTGCAAAATCTGAGAACATACCACATGACTATTCTAACATAGTAGGTATTCAAGAATCAGTACATGAAATTTTAATGAATTTGAACGAGATTGTATTAAGAAGTAATCTATATGGAACGCGCAACGCGCTTATTTGTGTCCAAGGTCCTGGATATATAACTGCTCGAGACATAATTTTACCGCCCTCTGTGGAAATCATTGATAATACACAGCATATAGCTACCTTAACGGAACCAATAGATTTGTGTATTGAATTAAAAATCGAGAGGAATCGCGGATATAGTCTAAAAATGTCAAATAACTTTGAAGACAGAAGTTATCCTATCGATGCTGTATTCATGCCTGTTCAAAATGCGAATCATAGTATTCATTCTTATGGGAATGGGAATGAAAAACAAGAGATTCTTTTTCTAGAAATATGGACAAATGGAAGTTTAACTCCTAAAGAAGCACTTCATGAAGCCTCCCGGAATTTGATTAATTTATTTATTCCTTTTCTACATGTAGAAGAAGAAACCTTCTATTTAGAGAACAATCAACCTCAAGTTACTTTACCCTTTTTTCCTTTTCATAATAGATTAGTTAACCTAAGAAAAAAAACAAAAGAACTAGCCTTTCAATATATTTTTATTGACCAATTAGAATTGCCTCCCAGAATCTACAATTGTCTCAAAAAGTCCAATATACATACATTATTGGACCTTTTGAATAATAGTCAAGAAGACCTTATCAAAATTGAACATTTTCACGTAGAAGATGTAAAAAAGATATTAGACATTCTAGAAAAAAAATAGAAAAAGCATTTCAAAAAAAAATTGACTAAAAAATCA